CTCAACGAATCACACGTAGAGATATTGATAACACACATAGAGTTAATGGTATTTCATAACTAATTGATTGAGCAGCAGCCCGTAAACCACCTAAAAAAGAATATTTATTATTTGATCCATAACCTGACATAAGAAGGCCCACGGGAGCAATACTTGAAATGGCAATCCATAAAAAAACACCAATACTGACATCGGCTAGAACAAGACGATATCCAAAAGGAATTACTAAATAACTTAGTAGAATTGATGTGACTGCTATGGATGGTCCGATACTGAATAAACGAGTATCTCCTCTTGATGGAAGAAGATTCTCTTTGAAAAGTAATTTTGTACCATCTGCTAAAGCTTGAAGAATTCCCAAAGGCCCGGCGTATTCAGGGCCAATACGTTGTTGTATCCCCGCAGATATTTCTCTTTCTAACCAAACAATTACTAGTACACCTATTGTGATTCCTAATACAGGAGTAAAAATAGGGACAAGCATCCATATGATCTCATATACCTCTTTTAAGGATTCCAATCTAAAAAAATAATTGATAGCTTGTACTTCTGTTGTATCTATTATCATTTTAACGATCAACTTCTCCCATAATGATATCTATGCTACCTAGTATTGTCATAATATCAGCCAATTTCATTCTTTTAACTAATTGAGGAAGGATTTGCAAATTGATAAAACCTGGTGGTCGTATTTTCCATCTCCAAGGAAAAACACCCTTATCTCCTATCAGAAAAATTCCTAATTCTCCTTTTGGGGCTTCGACTCTCACATAAAGTTCTTGCTTTGACAATTCAAAAGTAGGAGAAGGTTTTTTACTTATAAATAGATAGTCAAAATCATTACATTCGGGATCCCATACTTTATCAAAGCGCCGGATTTCTAAATTCTCATAGGGCCCCCCCGGAATTCCTTCTAAAGCCTGTTGAATAATTTTTATTGATTCTGTCATTTCACTGATTCGTACTAAATAACGAGCTAATGAATCCCCTTCCTTTTGCCATTGAACTCCCCAATCAAATTCATCGTAAGACTCATAATGATCAACCTTCCGAAGATCCCATTGTATTCCGGAAGCTCGTAGCATTGGTCCCGATAAACCCCAATTTATTGCCTCCTCTCCGCCAATAATGCCTACTCCCTCAACTCGCTCTAAAAAAATAGTATTCCTTGTAATAAGCCTTTGATATTCAGTAACTTTTGTTAAAAAATAATCACAAAAATCCAAACATTTATCTATCCAGCCATGAGGTAAATCAGCAGCGACTCCTCCAATACGAAAAAAATTATGCATCATTCGCATACCGGTAGCAGCTTCGAATAGGTCATATATCAATTCTCTTTCTCGAAAAATATAGAAGAAGGGGGTCTGTGCGCCAATATCTGCCATAAAAGGGCCAAGCCATAACAAATGCGAAGCTATACGACTTAACTCTAACATAATGACTCTGATATAGCTGGCCCTTTTAGGCACTTGAATATTGCCTAACTGCTCTGGGACATTTACAGTTATTGCTTCAGTGAACATAGTAGCTAAATAATCCCAACGTGTTACATAAGGTAAATATTGTATAATTGTTCGGTTTTCCGCAATTTTTTCCATCCCTCTATGTAAATAACCCAATATTGGTTCACAGTCAATAACATCTTCACCATCTAGAGTAACAATGAGTCGAAGAACACCGTGCATTGATGGGTGCTGAGGACCCATATTGACTATCATAAGGTCATTTCGTGTAGCTGGTGCAGTCATAGGTTTTTTCCCGATTCATTCTTCCATGAATTGCTGAAAGCGAAAAGAGGTTCATCAAAATTTAAGCGAAAATTCAAAACGACTCTTCAAATTAATGATTTTTTGTTTCTCGAATCTCCAACCGGCCGATTAATTCTTTATAACGTACTCTATTTTTTTTTGACAAATAGGCGAGCAGCCGTTGACGTTTTCCTAGAATTTTACGCAGACCTCTCTGAGATAAATAGTCTTTTTTGTGCAATTCCAAATGTGAAGTAAGTCTCCGTATCCTATTGGTGAAACTCACTACTTGAAATTCAACAGACCCCTTGTTGTCTTCGTTTTCCTCTTTCAAAATAATTGCACTGAATGGGTTTTTTATCATAAAAAAGCTCCTTCTACCCTTTAATTTATTTACATATAAATATATTTTATTTTATCGATCAGTAATAATAATATTAGTCATTTTAATGTAGTAATTAATATACACAAGAATTTGAATTTATTTATGGACTTCCAATTTCGTTAATCAAATTTGAATTTGAGTTGGACAGGGGTAAAAAAGGAGATAGTACGTTTTTACACTCACAACGTCAAATAATTTAGACCTAAAATTCGGAATATTCCGTAGATTCGTTTATTTTATAGATTTTATCCAAACAAATCGATACGTCATTGATTTTGTATTGAAATAAAAAAGATCTATATTAGACTGGGACGTAAGACAGGACATATGTTCATCTGTTTGCTTTTCTATATGGTACAGAATAGGTAGGAAAAATGTACCATCAACCTTTTTTGAATTGTGGATATATTCTTAACATACTAAAACGGCTTCCATTATTGGTATTAAACCAATATCTATTCATACAAGCTAAGTCTTCTAATCGATAATTAGGCCAAAGAAATAACTTTAATTTAATTAATTCGTTTTTATCTCTATCAAGATGTTTTTTTTGATCCAAAAAAGGATTCCGGCTTTTTATGTTCTTCTTGTTACAAAATACTGGATTTTTATCCACACTATTTAGATTCTTTGAGTTGAAAGAAATTAGAATTCTCAATTCTCTACGACGTCTAGACGATAAAATCTTTTCAGGAACGATAAAATCATAATGTTTTTTGTCTCTCTTTCGAATTATTATTTGATATCTTGGGATAGATTCATCCAATTTTTTTTTATTGATATATCTTTGTTCTCGATATCTTTGAGAAGTTTGGTACTTACTCTTATGAACCAACGATATACCTATGGTTTGATACATAATAAAGTATCCGTCGTTTTTTACAGACAAACGGGTGGGATCGATAAAAAATAGCCCCCTTTTTTTCAATTCTATAGGAGTCAATTTTTTTCGAATCACCATTATATCCAGATTTAATTCTTTCCTTTGAATAGACGATATAGTAGTATTTCTTGGATTTCTCAGTCCAAGTAAGTAACAATATATCTTGATATTATTGATCATTCTTTCAGTTAAATTCGGAATTAAACCATCGTCTATTATCCATTGAAAAAGCAAATAGTGTTTCCGTAAGAAAATCATTTCTGGTCTCATCTTATTCCGGATCTTATATTTTTTTTTCATTTTATCTTGGTTTTGTGCATATGATCTAAGGCCTTTTCGTCCTGCGGGTTCTTTTTCTTCTTGATTTCGATTCATTAATTCAGAATATCTTTTTTCATTCGACGGTCCAAAAAAATTCCATTTTTTCTTTTCATTGATGTTTTTCTTTTTATTTAAATTTTTATTTAAAAGGAGTAATTTGCTTGGTATAATCCATGGTTTTGTTTTGTATACATTATAAAGTGGCACAAATTCTGGGAAGAACGTAAGTTTCAGATTTGTCGATATTGGGTTTAGGATTTCTTCATTCATTTCCATCCAACCAAAAAAAAGTTTCTTGTCATTGATTGGATTTCTTTCTAAATCTTGATGAATCGTCAGATAAACAATATCGTTTTTATCCATTTTCTCAATTTTTTGGTAATTCTTACTTCCAAGCTTAGTATTTATATTACTGTTATAATCCATTTTGGTCCAGGCCTCAATATCTATTTTTTGTCTTATAAAAAAATTTATAATTGTCCAATCAAAATATTTTCTATCTGGATTTTTTTGCATATACATAATATCACTCTTTTCTAGATAACGATTTTCTATATAATAATTGATAGGAATTTCCTCCAGGTTTTCAAATAAATTTTGTTTATAATTGTTGTAATTCAAAGTCATTTTTTGGTTGTTTTTTAATTCTGATGGTGATCCATAAATAATATACGAGGACTTGTTAATTTCAGAATTAATAGATTTATATGATAAAAGATCATATATATAGTATTTAGGAAAATTATCTTTTTGGTTTGGTAATGGATATACTTTAAAATCCTTTTGTTTTTTGTGATAAAGTAATCGGTCTTTTTCATACGAATTCCATTTTGTTAAATCTTTATTTGGGGTCATACCACCTTCATTTATTGTAGTTCGCCTTTTTTTTGGTATTAATCCAGACCATCTAATCTGAGATAAATTGTATTGATAATGACCTCTTAACCAGCTTTTCCATTGATTCGTTTCAGAACTTGAAAGTTTCGTATGTCTTAATTCGGAATTAAATATTCCTTGTGTTACAAAATAATTTTTTATTGCAGTCTTAAGAAAAAAGGGAGTTCCATGATACTCAAAAATAGATCTTAACTTATACAAATTAATAACTTGGGTTTGTGATAATTTGTAAAATACATATGCTTGTGATAAGCAGGATAAGTCAAAAAAAAGACGTGAATTTCTCTTACTATTTTTAATATCGTAAAGTGCACTTTTTAGAGTCGAAATAAAGTTAATTTCTTTTTTTTTTATTTCTTGGTTTGTTTTATTATTGTAAATGTATTTATCAAAACAAAAATTTATTGATTCAAGAAGGTGTTGTGTAGGAATTCTGGCAATATGAATGATACATAGAAATATATCGATGTATATTCTTTTACTGAAAATTTTTATAAACAAATCTAATTTATAGATTAATCGAGTGCTTCTTCTTTTTATTTTTAAGATTTTAAAAAAGTTTTTTGGTGATTTTTCTTTTACATTAAAACTTGTTTTGTTAGGACTACTTCTTTTCTTGGCGTTACCGTTTTTTTCTTTCATAAGACTCTTTGTTTTCTTTCTGATTGTGCTTGTTCTATCAGTCAGATTTTTAATTTTTTTTTCTCTCAGCGAATAATTTGTATTATCTGTAGGTTTAATTTTTCTAAACGAGTCGTGAATT